TATTTCTTCTTTAATTAGAAATTCTTTAAAGATTTCTATTTTTTTCTATAAATAGAATCAGGAGGTCTTTATTTTAATTTTTTTTCTTAGTGATTTAGAATAGAACAAGTAATCAAATAGAAGAGAATGTGTCGGAATTTCCATCTCAAGATTTAGAAGATCTTGTGTTGGTATATTCCTTTTATTATTATTTATTATTTAATAAATTATTATTTAATAATAGTATTAGAAATTATTATTTAATAATAGTATTAGGATTCGAATCCAGGTGGAGGGGTTTTTCTTGGTTGAATACAGAAAAAGAAGACTACCTTTTTTTGTTGTGCTTCGCTAGGTCGAGGTAAGTAAGGTATACGAAGGAAAAGCCTATTTGACAATGAAAGTGACCAAAGATATTCGTTTTTCAAAAAACTTTAGCTTGTACACAAATACAGCAGGCCTTTCCTAAATCCATGTGAATTCCTCTTCGTAGTTTTTCATTTCACCAGGCCCGTGAAATGAGTTGACTTCCAAAATTCATTAAGATTGGGGATATCAAAAGAAAGGGAGTCTCACTAATTCTTTTATTGTGGATATGAATATGTAATTCGCCTCCGAAGATTAATGACGAAAGGTTGGTTTGTTTATCTGCAATTGCAAAAATTATCCATTGGATCCATTGATATGTGTTTTTTCTTTCATCTGCTTAAACGATTGCCGTGAGTAAACTTATAGGAATAATTGGATTTCACTTAGTTACAAGCAAGAAATACAAATGAAAAATGCAAATTATACAATTTTTTTTTTGCATTTTTATTTTTTATAGGGCTATACGGACTCGAACCGTAGACCTTCTCGGTAAAACAGATCAAACTTATTATTATTAAAATGATCTGAACTGTTTCAAAGACCCAACATGCATTTTTTTTTTGCATTGGGCTCCTTCATTAACTGATATAAATATCAGTTAGTCTGCCATTTTTTTTCTTGACAGAAAAAAAGATAAGGAAATGGCTCCATGTGCTCTGATTCATTATTTGGGAGCATTACCAAAGTGTTTCAAAGGTGGGATTATCTTGACGTAGGTCTGTCTCTGGCCTAGATCAACCTAAGTTAAATGAAGTCTCTATCGTTCTTCTTAAAAATCAAATATGAAACTTCATACACCTTAAAGTTCATATGACGAAAAGAGATTTTTTTGAGGTCCTTATACTCATTATGCCTAGCATTGAATAGACTGGGTATTCACCTTATCAAGATCTCAAATCAATGATGGGGTCTGTTTGGCACCCCCTAAATGGGCGTCCAAATTGGACCGAACCTTTGTCAGGCTATGGTTCCCTCAAAGTTATGGAGTAAGACATCGATTTCTCAACAAGATCAATTTTTCTGATTGTATGATGAACTCCCTTGAAAAACATTGGCGCGCGTGTAAACGAGTTGCTCTACCAACTGAGCTATAGCCCTTAGTGCTTGTGATACATATTTTATTATGTAGGTAAATTCTTGTCAAGAGAAATATTCCATGATCCAACATCAAGAATCTTTGATCTCTTTGAGTGGTATTCCTTAGATTAGTATTGCTTATAAGTAATATGATATTTATAATCCATCGACAGGATGGGTTTCATTTGGTTCTCTTTGGGATGATAAATGACCTACTTAACTCAGTGGTTAGAGTACTGCTTTCATACGGCGGGAGTCATTGGTTCAAATCCAATAGTAGGTAAAACTTATTAGATACCATTGACTCTGGTATCTAATAAGGTTTACGACCCACCTTTAGTGATATTTATTTTTTGATTTTGTATCTTTTCTATTTCATTTTTTAATTGAAATTTTTGCATCAGAATTGGATTCTGTTTGATTGTATTTGATTGTATTCACCCGACAGAATCTAAATAGGATTAGAAAGAGAACTTCTTTTTATTATTCGAACGTACCAACTAGTTATGAAATCGGATTGCTAGCCTCCACCCGTGTTCTAGCTCGTCGGAGAGCTAGATTTGCCTCAATTTTTTGTCTCCTTCCTTCAGCCTTTTTCACATTAGCTTCCGCTATTTCAAGAGTTTGCTGAGCTTCTTGTGGATCAATGTCACTACCCTTCTCCGCATCATTTACTAAAACAGTGATCTCATTATTTCCTATTCTAGCAAAACCACCCATCAGAGCCATCGTTAACCATTGGTCGTTAAGGCGTATTCTCAAAATCCCTATATCTACAGCTGTGGCAATAGGGGCGTGATTTGGTAATATGCCAATTTGACCACTATTAGTAGATAAAACAATTTCTTCCACTTCTGAATCCCAAACAATTCGATTAGGGGTCAGTACACTAAGATTTAAGGTCATTTCTTCAAATTGCTCTCCATTTCTAAGTTCATAGCCTTCGCGGTAGCTTCATCGATAGTACCTACCAAATAAAAGGCCTGTTCAGGAAGACCATCTAATTCTCCGGAAAGGATCAATTGAAATCCTCGAATTGTTTCTGCTAGACCAACATATTTCCCTGGAGAACCGG